ATTATTAATATTTTCTATGTTATTTTATATGTTTTTTTATGTTATTACAATTACTTCAGTTATTCAATTGATCTTTTTTCTCTATATTATAATTATATTTTATATCAAAAAAATTGGCTCAATAAAATCTGGTTTTGTTGTTATAGAACACGGTATACTATATTCTATAGTAACAATATGCTATAGTAGCAAAACAATAAGAAATACGAATAATAAATTTAAAAGTATGAATAGAACAAAAGAGGGGGGAGGAAATAATAAAGAAAAATTTATACAAAGCTAGATATGAATCATCCGCACCCTCTTTTTTGTATTTCATTAATTGAATTTTGTTTGATTAAGACTAAGTTCTGTAAAAACCCCCGCCTTCTTTAAAATATCATGAACAGTTCCTGTGGGTTGAGCTCCTTTTTCAAGGAAATACAGAATAGCGGGAACATTTAAATAGGTTTGATTATTTATCGGATCATAAAAACCCACTTTTCGAAGATCTCTTCCCTCTCTTCGGGATCGAACATCAATTGCAACGATTCGATAAACGGCTCATTGGGATAGATGTAGTTAAATAATACCCCCCCCCCCTAGAAACGTATAAGAAGTTTTCTCCTCGTACGGCTCGAGAAAAAATGATTAATTAAAAGTTATGTCTATGTATGGAATTATATGATTATGATATGGAATTAGAATGTCAAAAAGATCCATAAACAACAAATCAATTAGACAATTAAACCCGTCTTTTTTTTTTGAAAAAAAAAGAAGAAAAAAGCATTCGTACTCTCATAACTCAAGTCAAATAACTCTCAAAATGCTAAAAAAACCTTAGGCATTCCTTTATTGAGTGGTCTCTAACCCCTTTTTTGTTTGTCTCGCTTAGAATCTATTTCGATTCTTCATTTTAATCTAGTTGTTGAGAAAAGTGAAAAGGGTATTTCCTTGTTCTAGGATCTTTTATCTTTGTCTTGAATCATTAGGTTTAGACATTACTTCGGCGATATTTAATCATTTCAAAAATGGCAGCAACATGCCCTTTTTTCTCTCTTTTTTTCTTTCTATAAAAGAATCATATGAACGATTAATTCCCGCATGATACACTTTTGATCGAAAGAGTTTTACGAATTCCAACAATTTTTATTTTTGATTTAAAAATAGTTTGAATCGGAGCCTTTCGATTTCTATATCAAAAATAGACTTACGAAGTTGTTTCAACTTATTGATTTCCATTAACTAACCCTAGATCCTTGCCCCTTAAAAATGGATGTTTCTCTTCGAGCTCCATCCTGTACTATTTACATTACAACCCAACAAAAAGACGGATTATAATAGAACAAAGGATGTCGAGCAAAAAGCACCTTCATTTCTACATAATGGAAAGTGGTGGGTTTTGACATCCACAGCTGATCATGTCCTTCAAGTCGCACGTTGCTTTCTACCACATCGTTTCAAACGAAGTTTTACCATAACATTCCTCTAATTTGGAACATTGATTCAATTATGGAATCATGAATAGTCATTGGTTCAGTCGATACATAATAATCTATCTATAGTTCTTCCTTCTATATGAAAGAAATTTCCTTCTATATGCTATATGAAATAAATAGATAATTTAGGAAGAAAAAGCCTCAATAAGAATTCAAACTAACCCATATTGTATGAATGCAATATATTTTTCTTCTTTTTTACTTTTATTATACTTTTCTATTCTAAAAAAAAAAAAAAAATAAAGAATATCTAATAATAGTACGAATAATAGTACGAAAATAATAATAATATCACGAATATTATAAATAACACAAATAAACTAATCTTTTTGAATATACCTTGCATCGTCAAATAACCCGATAGATCAAATAACTCGATCGAATAGATCCGCCAATCTCATAGTTCTTCGAGTGCCAATCTTAAGCTTAAGAAATCATTAAAAATAAAAAGCAAGAATCCCACTTTCTCCAATATTTAACTCTTAGAAAAAAGGTAAGGTTATTAAAAACAAAAAAAAAAGAGCAATTTAGATTCGGATATCGTTATTCTGATATATGAAAAGAGCATGCTCTGGGACGGAAGGATTCGAACCTCCGAATAGCGGGACCAAAACCCGTTGCCTTACCACTTGGCTACGCCCCATTTAGATTTCTATTTGAAACTACTAAACACTAATATGGGTATTCCTTGTTCGTCAATTCCAGTTCCAAATAGCTATGGAATAGATTAGATTCTTGCTACGATTTTTGCACGTATGGATAGAGAATTAAACTGAATTTATTGATCATTACATAGAATTCAATTAAGATATTGTATGAAAGTATGATTTCTTCTATTCTCTTGTAAGAATTGAAGGCTTTTTGATTGGGTGAGTTCAAAGAAGTATTGTTTAGTCTGCCTTATTTTCCTTTCTTCATTTTTTCCTTATATCAAAAAACATATTAATAACTCAATCAAAATTATTTCCAAGAACAAAATTTTGTTATGCTTAATATCTTTAATTTGATCTGTATCTGTTTTA